GCGGCAGCGGGATTTGAAAAAGGAATTGATCGTGATTTTGAACCTGTTCTTTCCATGACTCCTCTTAACTAAAGTAGTAGGTAAAACAGGAAAGTAAAACTCGGTTCATATTTAAAAGTCTTCTTTGTTTCTTTCAATTCAATCTAAATTTTTCTGGCTCGGCTATACTATCCAGCCGAGCCATTCTCCTTTATTTATCATGCTAAGAAGTAAAAAAAGCCAATAAAGATAAAAATATATTCATCCAACAAAAGGAGAGAGAGGGATTCGAACCCTCGATAGTTATTTTTATGAACTATACCGGTTTTCAAGACCGGAGCCATCAACCGCTCGGCCATCTCTCCGAAAGATAATTTCTATTTTATTTTTTTTTCGCCAAATAGAACATAGCCCTATGAGTTAATACGATCACTATGTGGAGAAAGATATAGGGTGTGACTTTCTTTAATAGGTCTATAAATCTGGCTATATAAATAAATGAGATACGCGATCCAGTATACCCATTTGTGAAGTCAAAAAGAACCTTTAACTTCATGTCCGAATAGAATAAAAGTGGTAAAAATAAATTGGAACTAAGTCATCTCGAATCAACGGATTCATGATAAAATCCCTTTATCTATTAAAATTTTTTAGTGGGTAAGAGGATTAAATGGTGTATATTCTTTTGTTAATAGCTTGGAGGATTAAAAACATGACTATTGCTTTCCAATTGGCTGTTTTTGCATTAATTATTACTTCATCAATCTTACTGATTAGTGTACCCGTTGTATTTGCGTCTCCTGATGGTTGGTCGAGTAACAAAAATGTTGTTTTTTCTGGTACATCTTTATGGATTGGATTAGTCTTCTTGGTGGGTATCCTTAATTCTCTTATCTCTTGAATTCATTCGTTGCAGATCCAAAAATGAGATGACCCCCTCCCATTCCATGAATTACACATTCAAATTCAATATAAGTCCATAAAATGCAAATAAAGCAAAATTTAGAGGGGGGGTCGAACTTCTGGAACTTGAATTAAATATGAATAAAAGATTAATAAATAGTTACTAAATATGAAATAGTAATAAAAAAAATAAATAAAAAAACGAATAAAAAATTGAGATCTGATATCAATATAGAATATAATATTTTATGGAAATAGAAGAATCATATATTCTTGAACTTGAATATGGAATTCAATATTAAATATAAATATATAGAATAAATATAATATTAATATATAATATTAATATATATATTTATATATATTAATAGAATTGTTAATTGAATTTATTTGGTGGTAGAATTTTATGAAATGACCCCAAACCAAAGAGTGTATCTCGTCTAGCTTTGAACAAATATTATCCATAAATTTATTATCAAGAAGGGCAAAAAATGCGGATATAGTCGAATGGTAAAATTTCTCCTTGCCAAGGAGAAGACGCGGGTTCGATTCCCGCTATCCGCCCAAATATAAATGGATTCAAAAAGATAAAAGATTCGGTATAGTTGACCGGGAAATATAGTAATTTTTTCCTCGCGTCCCAAAAGACACGTATTAATTAATGACTAGTTAGTAGAATCAAACTTACATTTCTTGAAAAAAAAAAATGTTGCGGAGACAGGATTTGAACCCGTGACCTCAAGGTTATGAGCCTTGCGAGCTACCAAACTGCTCTACCCCGCGCTGAAACAAAAAAACTTGGACTAAACTCTAATAAACAAAGAAGAATTGAAGGAGCCCCTATTCCATATCTGTACAAATAGAATAGCCTATTTAGACAGAATGGTAAAGGGGCCTCATCGATCATATAAAAAAATAGAAAAATTAAGGGATACTTAAATCCTTACCAGCTTGATCTTGTTGCCCCTGGCAACAAACAAGCCTGAACCATTTCCCGAAGGATGTGTCCAGATAGTCCAAAGTCTCGATAGTTAGCTCTCGGTCTTCCGGTCGAAAAGCAACGTCGATGAAGACGTGTAGGTGCACTATTACGCGGTGGGGATTGTAATTTTCCATGAATTTTCCATTTCTCACTTAGCGACGGAATCTTACTTATTTCCTTTTTTGAGGATCGACGAATCAAATGATATTTTTTTTCCAATTTTTGCCTCTTCTTCTCCCTATAAATCAAACTTTTCTTTGCCATAATGCTTCAGTTCCTCTTATTATCAATGATAATGATACAAATCGGATCCTAGATGTAGAAATAAATATAAGAGTGCATACCTATATTTTTTTTATTAAAAAAAATATATGATTGCGGATAGAATACATAAATAATTAACCGAATTTGCCCGATGTGGAGGCAATCAAGAAAGCCGCATAAGTGAATATATAACCTACAGAAAAGTGAGCTAATCCAACCAATCTTGCTTGCACGATTGAAAGAGCTACTGGTTTATCTTTCCAGCGAATCAAATTTGCCAAAGGTGTGCGTTCATGAGCCCATGCTAAAGTTTCAATCAATTCCTGCCAATAACCACGCCAGGAAATTAAGAACATAAATCCTGTAGCCCAA